ATCACATTGTTACAATATAAGGAATGCTATCACAACTGATTCCAATGAAAAATATACATTGGACCTCGTTTTAGGGGTTTTTCGAGACATCCGTGTATATTAAGGGGGAGGGGGGTTTTTACCGCGAAAAACCTTTAAAAAAAAAAGGTTAATTTTTTCTCTAATTCTCGGAGGGAGTCTAATATTAGTAAATTTTATGCCAGATAAAATGAAGAATGTATTAGAATAATGTAATGTATTTTACACTAATAATTATAGGATTCTTCTTTCCGCCGAGGATAAATGACGGTGTTTTTTTTAAACCTTAGTTTCATATTTCAAAAAACCGAAACTTGACATCCATGCCCTAACATTTTCTATCCCTTTCAGTTATGCTGATTTCGACAATCTAATTTCATGAATGAGAGTAATGAGGTTGTTAAGATAGTGTCGAGAATAGCCCAAGTTTACCTTAATGACCCAGATCAGCCCTTCCGGGGAATAGCGATTTGCTTCATACCGAAAAAAAAAAGCTGGGAGGTCGATAAATCTTGAGACGATCAAGGATTATATGCCATTAAAGGGAGCTAGGGGATATTCAAGCTGACGAGATCAAGGATTATATGTATCTCGAGCAGTAATCAGATGCCAATTTTGATAAATCGGTGGGGATTAGACAGGTATGTGCCACAAACCGAACAATTTTTTCCTATAAATAGCGGGATACGGGTTTCTTTCCAACCCGCATTATTAATAATAAGTAAAGTAGGGTAGAATCAATAATTTTATGTAATGAAACCGTAGATAATAAGTTAATGAGGGTTAAAAATAATATGAAATGATATAGCTGACAGTAGATTAATGTGTATTAAGCATAGTATGTAATGATATAGGGGCATATAGATATATGGGGACTAAGCATATACATGTTATATAGTAGGGGAATATCTGTATTAGGCACTATGGAATATGGGTAGTATGTGGTATATTAAGGTATGTGGGCTATATCACATATATGTCAGACTGACGTACAAAAACCAAAATTTTTTCATTTGGTTTTTTCCCGCTAAGGTAGCGCTCAGGGGGCAGTTTAGGCAGAATCTTGGCTTTGGGAGCCAAGGGCAGGAGTTTAATCCTCCTTCCCCTGATATGTTTTGGAGGGGATTTAAACCCCTAATCTTCGACTTACAAGGCCGACGCTTTTAAGTTAAGCTACCAAAACTAGCTTAGGCTGAGGATTTTATTCTCTCATCAGCTAGTGAATGGAATGATAATAAGAAATAAGGAAAAGTAGGAGATTGAGGCAATTTGTCCTACTATAATAAATGGTTGTTCTACAGGTTGCCCCCCAATTCAGGTTAAAATAATTGAGTTAGCCACGAGAAACCAGAAGAAAAATTGTGTTATTGGTCGGAAGATGTTACTTCGCTGTTTAGAGGTATGGAGGAAGGGCACTAATAGGAGGATAAAAATGGAGAATAGGAGAGCTAGGACTCCGCCTAATTTATTAGGAATAGAGCGTAAAATGGCATAGGCGAATAAGAAGTATCATTCGGGTATAATGTGGGGAGGGGTAACAAGAGGATTTGCTGGGATAAAGTTTTCTGCGTCTCCTAAAAGATTAGGCAGGAAGAGGGCTAATAAAGCCAGGAAAAAAATTATAATAAAGAAGCCGAGGAGGTCTTTGAATGAATAATAGGGGTGGAAGGAGATTTTATCTGTATCTGAATTAATACCAAGTGGATTATTAGAGCCACTTTCATGTAGAAAGAGGAGATGAATAATGGTTAAGGCAAGGATTAGAAATGGCAGGAGAAAATGAAAGGCAAAAAATCGTGTAAGAGTAGCATTATCTACTGAAAAACCGCCTCAAATTCATTGTACTAATATATCTCCAATATAGGGAAATGCGGACAGGAGATTGGTAATAACTGTAGCACCTCAGAAGGATATTTGTCCTCATGGTAGAACATAACCAACAAAGGCCGTTGCTATTAAAAGAAATAAAATAATTACACCAATATTTCATGCTTCTTTGTTAAGGTAAGAACCATAATAAATTCCTCGGGCAATATGTAAGTAGACGCAAATGAAGAAAAGTGAGGCGCCATTAGCGTGTGTATTACGAATTAGTCAGCCATAATTAACGTCACGGCAAATATGTACTACTGAGGAGAAAGCTATAGAAATGTCTGCGGTGTAGTGTATTGCTAGGAATAGTCCTGTAATAATTTGGATAATTAGACATAAACCTAGGAGCGAGCCAAAATTTCATCATGAAGAGATATTTGATGGGGTGGGTAGGTCAATTAGTGCGTGATTTATAATTTTTAGGAGGGGGTGAGTTTTTCGGATATTAGTGGCCATAAATTCTTATAGTTGAATAAACAACGATAGTTTTTCAAGTTATTGGTCTTGGTTAAAGCCCAAGTAGGAATAATGATATATTTTATATTTATGATAATAATTGGTTTAATTTTAGGTTTAATAGGGGTAGCATCTAATCCTTCACCTTATTATGCTGCTTTGGGTTTAGTTATTGCTGCTGGGGTTGGATGTGGTTTATTAGTTGGTTATGGTGGTTCTTTCATGTCTTTAATTTTATTTTTAATTTATTTAGGGGGGATATTGGTAGTATTTGCTTATACAGCAGCTCTTGCTGCTGAGCCTTATCCGGAGGCGTGAGGGGACTGGTCGGTTTTATTATATGTTGGTTTTTACTTAATTGGGCTTGTAATTGCGGGGAAATATTTTATAGTTGAGGATTTTGGGTTATATTGAGTAGGTGCGGAAGAGATAAGTATTTTAGAAATAGTGCGAGGTGATTTTGGGGGTGTAGCTTTACTATATTCTAACGGGGGATGAATATTGGTTCTAGGAGGCTGAGTATTACTTTTAACTTTACTAGTAGTGCTAGAATTAACTCGTGGTTTATCTTGGGGGGCTTTGCGGGTAATTACATAATAATAATTATGGTGGTGAGGGTTAAAGTTAAAAATAAAAGTATAAGGTAAGTCTTAATAAAACCTTGTTGGGGTTTGGTTGATAATTTAATTAATGTGGTTTGTTGCAAAAGACTGCTTTTAGGTCCAATTTTTTCATTTCAAGTTTGATCAATTAGGTGGGTTGAAATATGTTGGGCTAAATTTAAATTAGTTTTTGGTAAGAGGCGGTGAATAATTGATGGAAAATAACCTAATATATTGGAGAAGTGATGATATGTAAGGGTTGGGGTAATTTTGAAGTGTGAGTGAGTCAGGTTAGTTAATTCTAGGGCTAGAAGTAGGCCTAGAATTGTAACGATAAGGGCTGAGAGTTTTAATAAGGGGGACATTGTTATGATTTGAGTTTTAGTTGGTGGAAGGTTAAGGGTAATAATTAGGCCGGCAATAATACTTCCATAAGCGAGGCGTTTAATTGGGTTAATAATTAATGGATTATTTTCATTAATAGGAGAAAGTGTATTAAATCGGGGAAATTTTATTAATGCAAAGAAAATAAGACGGAGACTGTAAATGGCTGTAAAAGATGTTGCCACTAAGGTTAGGGTTAGGGCTCAGGCGTTTAAATGGGAAGTGTTTATGGCTTCAATAATAGCGTCTTTTGAAAAAAAGCCGGATAAAAAAGGCATGCCTGTTAGGGCTAAACTACCAACAGTTAAAGAGGTTGAGGTGAAAGGTAAGAGCTTATGAAGTCCTCCTATTTTGCGGACATCTTGTTCATCATTAAGGCTATGAATAATGGAACCCGAGCAAAGAAAAAGTATTGCTTTGAAGAAGGCGTGGGTACAAATGTGGAGAAAAGTAAGTTGAGGTTGATTGAGTCCGATGGTTACTATTATTAGTCCTAATTGACTAGATGTTGAGAAAGCAACAATCTTTTTAATATCATTTTGGGTTAGGGCACATGCGGCTGTAAAAAGGGTGGTTAGTGCTCCTAAACATAGACAAGTTGTTAAAACTAGTTCATTATCTTGGATAAGGGGATGAAGACGAATTAGTAAAAAAATGCCTGCTACAACTATTGTGCTAGAGTGGAGTAATGCAGATACTGGTGTAGGGCCTTCCATGGCTGAGGGTAATCATGGGTGTAAGCCAAATTGTGCGGATTTTCCTGCTGCAGCTAGGACGAGGCCGAGAAGGGGTAATGTTAAATCTATATCTTTAGATAAGATAAAAAGTTGTTGGATTTCTCATGAATTTAAGTAGGTAGCTAATCAAGCCATGCTTAAAATTAGTCCAATATCACCAATTCGATTATAAATAACGGCTTGTAAGGCTGCGGTATTAGCATCTGCTCGACTATATCATCATCCAATTAGTAGGAAGGATATAATTCCAACCCCCTCTCAACCAATAAATAATTGAAATATATTGTTGGCAGTAACTAGAATAATTATTGAAATTAAAAATAATAATAAATATTTAAAGAAGCGATTTATGTTAGGGTCCGAATGTATATATCAAAGGGCAAATTCAAGGATAGATCAAGTAACGTAGAGGGCTACAGGTGTAAAGATAATTGAGTAAAGGTCAAATTTGAAGCTTATGTTAATATTAAAGGGGCCCATATTTATTCAATCTCAATTAGTAATAATTGATTCTAAACCTTGGTCGAGAAAAATAAATAAAGGCATAAGGCTAATAAAAAAGGAAATTTTTACGGCTATTTTAACATAAAAAGAGGATCAATTGGGCTTAAGCTCTTTTGGTGAGAGGGCTATAATTAATGGAAAAGTAAGAACAATAAAGATTAATAAAAATGAGGAATTAAAAATAGTATTCATAGCTCTTGCTTGGAGTTGCACCAAGGGTTTTTGGTTCCTAAGACCAATAGATTACTATTATCTTTCAAGGGCCGAGTGAGCCATGGGCTCGAACCATGATAGGAAGAATTAGCAGATCTTCGTGTCCCGGACCTCTCTCGGTAAATAAAAAGATTTTAACTTTTATCTTTAGAACCACAATCTAATATTTTAATTAAACTATAAATACAGAATGTTCACCCTCAGATTAGTTCTGGCTTGAGGATTAATAATAATACGGGTAAAATGTGTAAATTAAGGAGGAGATGTTCTCGTGTATGAGAGGGGTTTATGGATAAAATGTGGTTGGGTGTAACTCCCCGTTGTGTTATTAAAAATATATATAGGGAGTAAGATGCTGTAATTAATACTCCAGTACCTGTAAGAATTATAGTTCAGTGTGATCAATTAAATAATGATGTAATAATAAAAAGTTCACCAATAAGATTAGGCGATGGTGGTAGAGCAAGGTTTGCGAGATTAGCAAGGAATCATCATGTTGCTATAAGTGGAAGAACAATTTGAATACCTCGGGCCAGAAGTAAGGTTCGGCTATGAATACGTTCGTAGTTAGTATTGGCTAGGCAAAATAAGGCGGAGGAAATTAACCCATGTGCAATTATTAGTGTTGTTGCTCCTGCGAAGCTTCATGGTGTTTGAATTAAAATAGCCCCCGCAACTAGGCCTATATGACTTACTGAGGAGTAAGCGATTAGGGATTTTAGATCAGTCTGACGTAAGCAAATGGAGCTGGTTATTACTACACCTCAAATAGCTAAAATTAAGAATGGGTAAATTATTTCTTTAGTAAGAGGGTCTAATATAACAATAATACGTATTATACCATAACCCCCCAATTTTAATAAAACTGCAGCTAAAATTATTGATCCGGCAATTGGGGCTTCTACGTGGGCTTTTGGTAATCAGAGGTGAGCCCCATATAAGGGTATTTTCACTAGAAATGCAATAATACAGGCAGCCCATCAGAACTTATCTGCTCATGAATATAGGTTTAGGCTTTGAGAATATTGAATAATAAACATGGATAGTGTACCTAAACTATTTTGTATTGTTAATAAGGCAATTAGGAGGGGAAGTGATCCAATTAAGGTATAAAATAAAAAGTAGGTGCCTGCGTTTAAGCGTTCTGTTTGGTTCCCTCAACGTGTAATAATAATAAGTGTTGGGATAAGTGTGGCTTCAAATATAATATAAAATAAGATTATTTCTGTTGCAGAAAATGCTATAATTAAAAAAACTTGTAGGGAAATAAGAAGTGAAATATAAGTTCGTTGTCGATTTAAAGGTTCTGGGGAGATATGATTTTGACTGGCCAAAATTATTAATGGAAGAAGTCAACATGTTAAGATAAGTAAAGGCATTGATAATAGATCAATTCCTAAATAATTATTAGAAAAATCTCAGCCAATATCTATATTTCATTTAAATCAGGTTAAGCTGATTGTGGCAATAAATAAGCTATGGGCGGAAGTGGCAGTTCATAATCATTTTTTATGAATTAATCAAGTGGTTGGAAATAATATAATTGTTGGGATTAAAATTTTTAGCATTGTAGAAGGCTTAGGTTTTGTAAATTATCAGAACCATGTGATCGGGAGGTGGCAACTAAAATAGCTAGTCCTGCACTAGCTTCGCAGGCGGAAAATGTTAGGAGAATTATAGGAATAATAGAGCTTGAGGTAGAGTTTAGTGTTATTGATCAGACTGCAGTGGCAATAAAAAGGGTTAATATTATTCCCTCAAGACATAAGAGAGCGGATAAAAGGTGTGAGCGGTTAAATGCGAGGCCTATTAGGCCTAGAATAAATGCTGAGGTAAAGCTAAAATATATAGAGGACATAAGATATTTATGGATTTTAACCATAATTTACTAAGCCGAAATTAGTGGTCTTAGGTTGGACTAAACATCTATTCTGCTCATTCAAGTCCGCCTTGAAGTCACTCATAAATTAAGCCTAAGGTAAGCAAAATTAAAATGGCTGCTGCTCAAAATAATGTGGATAACGGTGTTAATAGTTGATTACCTCATGGTAGTGGTAGAAGGAGGGCAATTTCTAAATCAAATAAAAGAAAAAGAATGGCTACTAGGAAGAAGCGCAGGGAAAAAGGAAGGCGAGCACTTCCTAGTGGATCAAAACCACACTCGTATGGGGATAATTTTTCATTATCTGGATTTAATGATGGAAGCCAAAATGCAATAAAAGCGAGGATTAGGGAAACCAGGGCCGTAGTCACGACAGACGATATAATGAGGTTCATTACTTTTCCTTGGACTATAACCAAGATTAAGTAATTGGAAATCACTTGTACTAATTTATACTAGAAAAGTAATTATGAGCCTCATCAATAGATGGAGACATAAAGGAATAATCATACTACATCTACAAAGTGTCAGTATCATGCGGCAGCTTCAAAGCCGAAGTGATGTTCTGATGTAAAATGATATTGGACTTGTCGTAAAAGACAAACTGCTAAGAATGTTGAACCAATAATAACGTGGAGACCGTGGAAGCCTGTGGCAACATAAAATGTTGTTCCGTAGACGCCATCGGCAATAGTGAATGGTGCTTCATAATATTCTATTGCTTGGAGGGTTGTGAAGTATACGCCTAAAATTAGGGTTAGGGTTAGGGCTTGAATTGCTTCTTTTCGGTTACCTTCCATTAGGCTATGGTGCGCTCAGGTTACGGTTACTCCGGAGGCTAATAATACTGCGGTATTTAATAATGGTACTTCAAATGGATCTAAGGGGCTAATTCCTGTTGGGGGTCAGCATCCTCCTAATTCTGGAGTGGGTGCAAGGCTTGAATGGTAAAAGGCTCAGAAAAAACCTAAAAAGAAGAAAACTTCTGATACAATAAATAAAATTATTCCATAACGGAGACCTTTTTGTACAGGGGGTGTATGATGTCCTTGAAAGGTCCCCTCTCGAATAATATCTCGTCATCATTGAATTATAGTTAAGAAAAGAAGGGTAAATCCTAAATATAGAAGTAATAATGAGTGGAAATGAAATCATACGGCTAGGCCTGATGTTATAAGGAGCGCAGCAGTGGCTCCCGTTAAGGGTCATGGGCTTGGGTCAACTATGTGATATGCGTGTGCTTGGTGAGCCATTATACATTTTCTTGTAAATATAGGCTTAGAAGTAAAACAAATACATATGCTTGAATTATTGCTACGGCTACTTCTAGAATTGTTAATAAAAATAAAATTAAGGATGTTATTAAGGCCACAGTGGGTATAATGGTTAATAAAACAAAGGCTGCGGTTGCAATTAATTGTATTAATAAGTGTCCGGCTGTCAAGTTAGCAGTTAGTCGTACTCCAAGTGCTAAAGGGCGAATAAATAAACTAATAGTTTCGATAATAATTAGTACTGGTACTAGAAGGGTTGGTGTTCCTTCGGGAAGGAAGTGACCTAGTGCAATTGTTGGTTGATTAATTATTCCAATTAAAACAGTTGTTAATCATAGTGGTAGGGCAAATGCTATATTTAGGGAGAGTTGAGTTGTAGGAGTGAATGTATATGGTAGAAGGCCTAAGAGATTAATAGTAATTAAAAATAATATTAAAGCTGTGAATAATATAGCTCATTTATGTCCTCCAAGGTTGATGGGTTGTATAAGTTGATAAATAAAGCGGTTAACAAATCAGGCTTGAAGAGTAATTAGTCGATTATTTAATCATCGATTTGTGGGCGTGGGAAAAATTAATCATGGAATTAAAATAGCCATAGCGATTAAAGGGACTCCGAGAAGGGAAGGGCTTAGGAATTGGTCAAAAAAGCTTAAAATCATGGTCAATTTCAAGGATTAGGTTTAGGTTTTTCAGTACTTTTTATGGTTGGTTCATTATTAAATAGATGATTTATTACTTTGTTTGGTAAAATAGTAAAGAATACAATTCATGAAAATAGTAAAATTAAAAATCATGGGTTTGGATTTAATTGAGGCATATCACTAAGGGTGGTAGGGAATCACCAATATTTAGCTTAAAAGGCTAATGCTAGGCCCGGTTTAGCTTCTTAGTGAGGTTTCTTCTAATATTAATGAAGATCAGGCTTCGAAGTGTTCTAGTGGTACTGCTTCTACTACAATAGGTATAAAGCTGTGATTAGCACCACAAATTTCTGAACATTGACCATAATAGACGCCAGGTCGGGAAATAATAAAGGCAACTTGGTTAAGTCGTCCTGGTACGGCATCTATTTTTACTCCTAAGGCTGGAATAGCTCAAGAATGTAATACATCTTCTGCTGAAACTAATACTCGGATGGGGGATTCTATTGGAACTACTATGCGGTGATCTGTTTCTAGTAGGCGGAACTGACCTGGTGTTAAATCTTGGGTTTGAATTATATAGGAATCAAATCCGAGATCCTCATAATCTGTATATTCATAGCTTCAATATCATTGATGTCCTATAGCTTTAATGGTTAAGTGGGGATCATTAATTTCGTCTATAAGATATAAAATTCGTAATGAAGGGAGGGCAATCATAATAAGAATAATGGCTGGGAGAATGGTTCAAATGATTTCAATTTCTTGGGAATCGAGAATATATTTATTTGTAAGTTTAGTTGTTACTATTGCTGTAATAATATAAAGGACTAGGGTACTAATTAAAAATACAATTATTAGTGTATGATCGTGGAAATGAATAAGTTCTTCCATAACGGGGGAGGCTGCATCTTGGAATCCTAATTGTGAGGGGTGTGCCATTATAAATTAAGATACGCGAGGTTTAAACTCACGATTTTGCCCTGACAAGGCAATGTAATATATTTTACTAGAATCTTAATGAAGAAAGTGACAGAGTGGTAATGTGGCTGGCTTGAAACCAGCATATGGGGGTTCAATTCCTTCCTTTCTTGTTTAAAATGAAGGGCGTTGAATTTGAACGAATGCTGGTTCTTCATATGTGTGATATGGTGGTGGGCAACCATGTAATCATTCTACGTTTGTATTGGGAAGTTCAACAGATAAAACTTCTCGTTTTGAAGCAAATGCTTCTCAAATAATAAATAATAATAAGATTACGGCAATAAGGGAAACTATAGAGCCGATAGATGAAACTGTATTTCATAAGGCATACGCATCTGGATAGTCCGAGTAACGTCGTGGTATTCCTGCGAGACCAAGAAAGTGTTGTGGAAAAAAAGTTAAGTTTACCCCGGCAAATATAACTACAAACTGAATTTTTGTCCATGTTCGGTGGAAAGTGAAGCCAGATATTAATGGAAATCAGTGAATAAAACCTGCTATAATGGCGAATACTGCCCCCATTGATAATACATAATGGAAATGAGCTACTACATAATAAGTGTCGTGAAGAACAATATCTAATGAAGAATTAGCTAAAACAATTCCTGTTAGTCCTCCTACTGTAAAAAGGAAAATAAAACCTAGGGCTCAGAGTAGGGGGGTTTCTCATTTAATAGATCCTCCGTGAAGGGTTGCTAATCAGCTAAACACTTTAACGCCTGTTGGGATGGCAATAATTATTGTTGCAGAGGTAAAATAGGCTCGAGTATCTACGTCTATACCTACTGTAAATATGTGATGGGCCCATACGATAAAACCAAGTAGTCCAATTGCTATTATTGCTCATACTATACCCATATATCCGAAAGGTTCTTTTTTACCTGAATAGTAGGCAACAACATGTGAAATTATACCGAAACCTGGTAAAATTAAAATATATACTTCTGGGTGGCCAAAAAATCAAAATAAGTGCTGATAGAGAATTGGGTCCCCTCCACCTGCGGGATCAAAGAATGTAGTGTTGAGGTTGCGGTCTGTTAATAATATTGTAATTCCGGCTGCAAGAACAGGGAGAGCAAGGAGTAGAAGAACGGTGGTAATAAGAATAGATCAAACAAATAATGGTGTTTGATATTGAGAAATAGCTGGGGGTTTTATATTAATAATAGTTGTAATAAAATTAATTGAGGCTAAAATTGATGAGATACCGGCCAAATGRAGGGAGAAGATGGCTAAATCAACAGAGGGACCAGCATGTGCTAAATTACCTGCTAAAGGTGGATAAACAGTTCATCCGGTTCCTGCCCCAGCTTCTACTCCTGCGGAGGCCAGCAGAAGTAAGAACGAAGGAGGGAGAAGCCAGAAACTCATGTTATTTATTCGAGGAAATGCTATATCTGGTGCACCAATTATTAAAGGAACAAGTCAATTTCCAAAGCCACCAATCATTACTGGTATAACCATAAAAAAGATTATTACAAATGCATGGGCGGTTACGATCACATTATAAATCTGATCATCTCCTAAAAGAGATCCAGGTTGACCTAGTTCAGCGCGAATTAGTAGACTTAAAGCTATTCCAACTATTCCTGCTCATGCACCAAAAATCAAGTAGAGGGTGCCAATATCTTTGTGGTTGGTAGAAAAGAGTCAGCGATTAATTGCCACAGGTAAGATGGCTGAGAGCTAAGCGGCGGATTGTAGCTCCGTAAACAGAGGCTAGATCCCTCTTCTTATCAAGTCCTGAAGTAGTTATCTACGTTGGATTGCAAATCCAAAGACGGAGGCTTATTCCTCCCGGGGCTTTTCTCCCGCCTTACTCCTAAAGGCGGCGGGAGAAAGTCTAGGTAGAAGTTCGCTGGATTGAACACTTAGCTGTTAACTAAGATTTTGTAGGATCAAGGCCTACCTATTTAGAAGGTTTTAGCTTAATTAAAGCATCTGGGTTGCATTTAGAAGATGTAAGATAGAGTCTTGCAAATCTTAACAGAAATTAGAAGATTTTCACTTCTACTTAAAGCTTTGAAGGCTTTTGGTCTATTATTTACCTAAATTTCTATGAAATTAATATAAATACTGTGGGGGCTAATGGAAGGAAAAAAATTGAAATAGTTGCTGAAATTAATAAAATTAAGGTATGGTTGGGGAATTTTGTTCGTCATGATGAGATTATGTTAGTTGGGGTTGGGTTTATGGTAAGTGTTGTGGCGTAACAAAGACGTAAGTAAAAAAATAGGCTTAGAAGGGCTATGAGGGCTATAATTGTAGCTGGAATAAATAGGCCTTGTTTTGTTAATTCTTGGAGAATAAATCATTTAGGTATAAATCCTGAGAGAGGTGGTAAACCACCTAATGATAGAAGAGTTATTAAGGTAATAATAGATAAAAGGGGGGATTTAGTTGCTGATGAGGAAATAGAATTAATTTTTAATGAATTAAAAGTTTTAAATAAAAGGAAGGTAGTGAGTGTTATAAAAATATATAGAATTAGATTAAGTAGGGTGAGGTTAGGGGCGTAGTGTAAAATTGTAATTATTCATCCAAGATTAGCAATTGATGAATAGGCTAGAATTTTTCGTAGTTGTGTTTGATTTAGTCCCCCCCAGCCTCCAACTATTGTTGAAAGAATACCAAAAGATAACAATAAATTAGGATCAAGAATGGGGTGGAGTTGTAGTAAGATGGCAAATGGGGCTAATTTTTGTCAGGTTGAAAGGATTAGACCTGTGGTTAGATCCAACCCTTGGAGAACTTCAGGTAATCAAAAGTGTAAGGGGGCGAGGCCAATTTTTAAGGCTAGTGCGGTTGTTGCTAGTGTGGCAGATGTTGGATTAATTATTTCAATTAGACTTCACTCACCGGAAGTCCAAGCGTTTGTTACGCTTGCAAATAATAATAAAGTGGAGGCAGTTGCTTGTGTAATAAAATATTTTATAGTAGCTTCTACTGCTCGAGGATGTTGTTGGCGAATTATTAGTGGAATAATGGCTAGAGTATTGATTTCGAGGCCTATTCAGACTAGGAGTCAATGTGATCCAATAAATGTTAAGGTAGTTCCTAGGCCTAAGCTTGAAATAAGAATGGTTAATACGATAGGGTTCATTAGTAAAGGAAGGATTTTAACCAACATGGTTGGGGTATGGGCCCAAAAGCTTTGTTAGCTGACTCTACTTAGGAAATGGTATAATAGGAAGCACAGAGGGTTTTGATCTCTCAGGTATAGGTTCAAGTCCTATTTTTCTAGGAGGAAGAGGATGGGTTTTAACCATCATTATCCACTCTATCAAAGTGGTCCTTTCATTCAGGCACGCTTCCTTAAAGTTAAGTAAGGGGGGGTAGGCTTATTGTGGCTAGGGGTAAGGCTACGTGTCATAAAATAATTGCTAAAGTCAGTGGTAAAAAGTTTTTTCACACTAAGTGTATAAGTTGATCATAGCGGAATCGGGGATATGATGCTCGAATTCATAAAAAAATTAAGGTAAGTAATGTAGCTTTTATCATTAGGCTAAATGTTGAGGCTTGTGGAAAAAGAATATTGTATGAGGTCCCTATAAATAAAATAACTGAGAGAGTATTTATTAATAAAATATTTGTATATTCGGCCAGAAAAAATAGGGCAAATGGGCCCCCTGCATATTCAACATTAAAACCAGAAACTAATTCTGATTCTCCTTCTGTTAAGTCAAAGGGGGCTCGGTTAGTTTCTGCTATAGTTGAAATATATCATATGAGGGCTAATGGTCAGCCTGGAATTATAAGTCAAATTGTCTCTTGGGCTAAATTAAATGTGTGAAGGGTAAAACCTCCAGCAAATAAAATTATTGAAAGTAGAATTAGGCCTAGGCTTACTTCATAGGAAATAGTTTGAGCTACAGCTCGTAGTGCTCCTATTAGGGCATATTTTGAATTGGAGGCTCAGCCTGACCCTAAAATAGTATATACTGTTAAGCTTGAAATTGCTAGGATAAATAATAATCCTAAATTAAGGTTAACAATTGAGTGAGGTAGTGGGAGTGGTATTCATATAAGGAGGGCCAAAGCTAGGGCTACTGTTGGGGCTGCTAAAAATAGGAAGGGGGAGGATGCCGATGGACGAATAGGTTCTTTAATAAATAATTTTAATCCATCTGCAATGGGTTGAAGTAAACCATAGGGACCAACAACATTAGGCCCTTTGCGAAGTTGTATATAGCCGAGAATTTTTCGTTCAATTAAGGTAAGAAAAGCTGTGGCTAGGAGGACTGGGATAATATAGGCAAGGGGATTAATTAAATAGAGTGAGACGGCTTGAAGCATAGTTGAGGAGAGGATTTGAACCTCTGGATTAAAGGACTTAGGTCTTTTGCAATTACCAGGCTCTGCCACCTCAACAACCCTGTTTTTGGGCAATAGGTAGTCTTTTCTTACCTATTTAAGTTAAATTCAATAGATGAAAATGGGGCGTGCCATTGGCATTGGCCCCACTTCTCCGGTCCTTTCGTACTGGGAAAAGTATATTCATAGATAGAAACTGACCTGGATTTCTCCGGTCTGAACTCAGATCACGTAGGACTATTAATCGTTGAACAAACGAACCCTTAATAGCGGTTGCACCATTAGGATGTCCTGATCCAACATCGAGGTCGTAAACCCTTTCGTCGATAAGAACTCTGGGAAAGGATTGCGCTGTTATCCCTAGGGTAACTTGGTTCATTGATCAGGAAATCCTGGGTCATTTTTCGATAAATATTTTATTAATTAGAATTGTTATTCTAATTTTTAAGTACTGAGTACTCAATCGATAAGGGGGATTTACTTTCCCCCTTGGTCACCCCAACCAAAAACAGGTAGACTAGAAGTATTATATTTTTATTTATGTCCGTAGATTATAAAAAAGTACATAATTAGTCTAAGTGTTTGAAGCTCCATAGGGTCTTCTCGTCTTATGTTATTATATCCGCTTCTGCACGAATAGATCAATTTCATTGATTAGAAAATAGAGACAGTTAAACTCTCGTGGTGCCTTTCATACGGGTCTTCATTTAAAAGACAAGTGATTACGCTACCTTTGCACGGTCAAAATACCGCGGCCGTTAAACATTGTCACAGGGCAGGCGGGACCTCTTATAATTTAGCAAGAGGCGATGTTTTTGGTAAACAGGCGGAGTTTGTGTTTGCCGAGTTCCTTTATTTTCTTTTAATCTTTCCTTGGGACACACCTGTGTAGGATTAACGAGTAATGGAATAGGTTTTTCTAGTTAATTGTATAAATTTATAATGACCTCAGTTTGGGGTCGTTTAATTGTCAGTGATTTAATTCTTTCTGATATACACTTGTGTCGGGAGAGGGCTTTTCTCTTATTACTCATTTTAACATAAGTTCTTTTATATATTTATAAAATAACCCAATAGTGCTAAGGGGGTTATGAGTTAATATCTAAATTATAGGTTTATTGTAAGGCTGGAGCTGCGACGCTTTCTTTACAGGTGGCTGCTTTTAGGCCCACTGGGGGAAAAAGCCTTAATAATTATGATCATTTCCCACCTTAGAAAGTTGTATCTTAATTTAGAAGGGCTGTACCTCTTCTAAATAACTATTAATTCTTATATTTCACTTTAATAAGGAAGTCTTATTTAGTTATTAAAAAATTAATGCAGAACTGAAGTTCTTTTCTTGGGTAACCAGCTATCACTAAACTCGGTAGGCTTTTCACCACTACTCGGGAGTCTTCCCACTCTTTTGCCACAGAGACGGGTTTGCTCTAATAGTGCTGCTCCGGAGTAGCTCGTTTAGTTTCGGGGAGGTAGACTTAAAGTCATTTTGCCTAGTTTTTCTAGTTAAATCATGATGCAAAAGGTACGAGGAATAGTCTCTGCTTTTTAATACTTTAATAATTTATTTCATTTCTTTTTCAGTCTTCCCTTGCGGTACATAAGCTATTGCGCTAAGATTTTGTTCTGTCACCCATACTAAAAAGTTAAAATGTTTTAAGTAATAATTCTGGTATAAATTAAATTTATAAGGTTTAGATATATTGGTGGGTAGGCTAGCTTTAAGGTTCAAAATGACTCGAATTGCACGGGTATTTCCTCGGTGTAAGGGAGGTGCTTTAGCTAATTTAGCCACATTTTGATTCCAAGTGCACTTTCCAGTACACTTACCATGTTACGACTTGCCTCCTCTTTATAAGTTAATTATTTTATATAAACGGATGAAATTTATTTGAGGAGAGTGACGGGCGGTGTGTGCGCATCCCAGAGCCAATTTCAGAGAAGTACTCTGACCTTCTCTTACTGCTAAATCCACCTTTAGGTATATTTTCAGAATACCATTCGTGTATTTTTAATAAAAAATGTAGCCCATTTCTTCCCACTTCATTTGCTACACCTCGACCTGACGTTTGGAAGTTAATTCTTTTTGCTTACTCTTGTTCCCTCACAGGGTGAGCTGACGACGGCGGTATATAGACGGTAGTGGGCAAGAAGTGGTGAGGTTAAACGGGGGTTATCGGTTATAGAACAGGCTCCTCTAGGTGGGTGTGGGATACCGCCAAGTCCTTTGGGTTTTAAGCTAGCGCTTGTAGTACTCTGGCGAACAATGTAGTAGGGCATTGTCTAAGTTTGTGGTTGGACATAGTAGGGTATCTAATCCTAGTTTGGGGTCCAACTATCGTGGCGTCAAGGCCCCTAGTTTTATAAAGTCACTTTCGTTGGTGTTTATTCCCTTCATAGGTGCATATAACAGCTTGATGAGGTCTTAACTTTAATTATAATAGGCTATCCTTAAACCACTCTTTACGCCGGGGAGTATTAATGTGAGTCACTCGTATAACCGCGGTGGCTGGCACGAGATTAACCGACTCTGTTAACTTTAACTGATTCAAGCTTACGCTTATGTAATCAATGTTTATTACTGCTGAGATCCCTTGAGGGTGTGGCTAAGCAAGGTGTCTTGGGCCACGTGCGTGTGCCTGATACCCGCTCCTAATTATTTAATAGAATAATTAGGGCATTCTCACAGGAGGGCTGAAACTTGCATGTATAATTTTAGTTACAATTAACACTAAGGTCAGGACCAAACCTTCCGTGCCTGCGGAAAAATGTTATTTTTCATCTTAGCATCTTCAGTGCCATACTTTAAATTAAGCTACACTAGC